GTTACGAGTTCTAGCAAGCCTTAAGCTAGTTATAATTTATATTATAAAATACATCAAAGTGAGTACAGCAAGTCTTGAATCAGGTTTTTCCAAGGGTTGGAAGTTAGCTTTTCGTTTCTAGTCCTTGGTCATCAAGATCAAGCGAGTAGGAAAGGAGTGAGCCCCAAAAAGGTAAGGTTATAGGTCCAAGGGTCGCTCCTTCCATTTTTATCTATCATATCCTAGATAACTTACTGCACTTCCCCGTGATGGCTAACCTCCTTCTTTATTTCGGGGCTTGGCGTAGGGGCAATGGCTTTACAGGCGTAGAAACTTTTCTCCGGGTATTGTTTCTGTTGCAAGCAAGGGGTTAGGCTCGAAGCAACTAGGCTATCAGGGATCCACGGCCTTTCTTCCGTTTCTCAATATCAACTCCCGATTCTCGCTCCATTTATATCTATATTGATATAAACAAGTATTTCGTTTCGCTCGTACGTTCAATTTAATCACTTCGTAACCTTTACTTGATCACTGGACGGCTTTACCTTTGCTTTCAATCTGTCTTGTGTCACGTAAGCAAAACTCACTTGTTGGCTTACACAACTAGGCGTTAGGAGCGTAGAAGCGAGAGTGGGGTAAAACGAGTGTAATATACTTTACACGAGAGGTCAAGAGGCGGTGCCCGTATGGTTACCACCTAAAGCGGCTCTAGACTTTCCACCCAGGCGTAAAAACGGTTATTGACAAAACTTAACGATTAAGCTTTGCATGGGAAGCTGCCACCTGTCTGTAATAGGAACCGAGTCGCTAAAAGCAGGAGTTTCATCAGCATCGAGTTCTTGAGCCCACGGAACGGGGAGTGTTAACGAGTCACTAACCCGTAGTGCGTAAGAGTCACGTACCCCTTAGTCTGGGTAAAGCTTCCTAAACCTCGCGATTCGACCGTTGGAGCTGAGTCAATCTTGCCAAATTGGCAACTTGAATGTCTGGGTCTGTCCTATAGAATTGCTCATGGAACTTGCTTTCCAGATCGTACCAACTGTTAATAGAGTTTGGAGGGATGTTCATATACCAGGGGAAGGCCGATTTAGTAAGAGAGTTGGCAAAGAGCCTCAACTTGAGGTAGTCCTTGGACCTAGCTTCCCCGCACTGGACCGAGAACCGAGCTATATGCTCAATAGTCGACTTCTTCTCCTCACCGGAAAAGAGAACAAACTCAGGCACCTTATACCCCTTTGGAAACTGATGAACTCGGTCGATCCAATCAGGGTATGCTTTCCTAGCCGTCGGCCTCAGATGGACGAGACAAAGAACGCAACTCAGGGGGCGAGAACTCAGAGAGGTGGAGGTCCGGACAAGGCTAGAGCCAAGCAGAGGGATGGAGTAGGGGACGGTTGGTGAAAGTAGGCACGAGTGGAGAGGCAGGTGAGGAAGCGCAGGTGTAAAAGTCGAGTCTAGTATTTTTGCTTTCTTTCGTAGGCGAGTGAGAAGCGAGAGTGCAGGCTCGCCCCGAAAGCGAGCCGGGAGCGATCAAAGGCGATAAACGCTTGATTGTATTCTTGACTGATTCAATTGATAACGAGAGATAAAGGTACCCCGACCATGCCCAAAGGGGTTTAATAACTAGTAGTGGCGTGCTGAACTGAAAAGTACGGTGAAGCTTTCGGAGCGTAGTGAGGTGAGCCAGTGCCTGTTGGTGGTCAAGTCCCAGTGGAAGTGGAAGTTGTTGGGCGTTCAGGTTGCAAAGGAAGTTGGTGGGCTAACGGTGGTCCAGGTAAGGTAGGTGGGGAAGGCTCGCCACGAGATCGACCGATAGCTTTGACCCAACCCCGGAAGCGGAAGTGCCAGAGAGACGATCTTTGTGAGGCAGAGTGACATTCCAAGGTCAGGTATAAGGTGCTACGGGAACGATGTCTCAAAGGTCAGTGCCAAGGGCTCAACGCGGAAGCAATCCGCTGCTCACAGGGACCGTGCGGGCTGACGCTCTTCTCTCTCAGGCAAAGAAATGTGATTTTAACTTTCGCTGGTTCAAGGTAGGCTGCTTAAGCAGAGGTTGTTGTTGTTGTTGGCGTGAGTGAAGGCGTTCCTTCCGGTGGGCATGACGAAGCTAAGCTGGAACTAATTACGAAAGCATAATCGTTTTCAAGGCTAGGGAAGGCTAGGGCATAAAAGGCTAGTAGGGCATAAAAGGCTAACAGCTTTTCCGAGTCAAAAGCGGCTAAAAACACTCAGCCATAAGTTCCGGTTTCACCACAGTACAGGGCTAAATAAAGGGGCTCAAGGTTGGCATGACGAAGCGTCGGGCATCAAAGCTACCGGTTTCAAAGTTCAGTTCTAACGGGCGTTCGGAAAGGCTTGAAATCGTAACGTACAGGTAGACTTTGCCAAGGCAAGGAAAGTAGTAAGAAAGATATCGATGGAGCGGGCAGAACCTCGAGTAAGACAACCAACCCTGGAGGCCATGGCTTGGCTTTATCCCGTAGGTAGTAAGAACAGAGAGAGCCTTCTGTGCTAGCAATACAGAGAGGTGGGGATTGAATGAGGCGAGCGCTGACTGCAGCAAGACCACCAGACCCTAAAAAGAATAATAACAACGTTCAGCAAGCCGAAGCCAGCCAGACAGGCACCACCAGATACAGGGCGGGCAGTTACTCCACCGAATCAGAGGGCAGATACCCGGACCAAAAGGAGTGAGCTCCGATCTACGCGGAGAAAGCTAAACAAAACGGACTTCACACAGAGGGGGGAGCCGGGCGTAGAACTCTTAGTTGAAAAACGTTTAAAAACTTAAGTAGTGGTGGCTTAGCCTCGAAAGCTAGAAGTGCAGATTCGAACTCCGCTGAAGCTGCTAAAGAAAGTCAAGATCACCTGCCTGTGCCCACATCCCTGGCAAAAAGTGACATCACCGACCGGATCGGCGAGTCAGAGGCAGCTTAATAAGCTCGACAAACTGGAGACGACTAAGTTGACGTCATCAGCTGGTCAGAGGAAGTTGACTAAGCTAGACCAGAGAGAGGGATAGGACGTTTACGCAGTGAAACCAGCGAGCGGAAAGAGCGAGCCAATCTTGAGTCAATAAGATGCGATAAGAGCCCTTTTTTTAGCCAGTTCCTGTGCCTGGGATTCATTCCAGTCTGTAAAGTTAAAGTAATCTGGTGGATGGGGCCCGCCTCACCATTCCCCTTCTCCAAAGAAATAAAAAAAGAAAAATCACCATGAAAAAGGCCTGCCTTTCAGTACGTGAAAGAAGTTCTGCTCTTTACGTGAAGTGCTTTCTCTTTCACTGTCTTACTTTGGCCCCTCTCCTGACCGATAAAAGGATTCAATCCAGCCCCAAGCGTACCAGGGACTACCCTGTTTACCGGATCCTTAGAGGTCTGCCCGTCCGGCGTCGGTACCTCGCATTTTGTAATTAGGGCGGCACCCCGGTTTTCTGAGTGCCACCTTCACAATAATAAGCAGGCGGCCTACCCGCTTTCCTTTCGGTCAGCTGCCCCTCAACCGCGTTAGGGGTCTTCCTCATCCATAATCCAAGGCCACTGTTTGAAGGAAGTTTTTTATATTGTGGAAGGTCCCTCTACCTCATGAAATCAATATCAAATATCCGGTCTTTTGTTTTTTTCGAGAAGGTCCCATATGCGGGGATAGATGGAGGTTATATCGGCCTCCTCGTAACTTGGCCATGGTCTTTTCCAAACATTTTGAAAAATGTCTTCCATTTCTTGCCTCGTTCGAAGGGGGGAATCGAGCCTCAAAGCATCCACGATTTCTCCGTCGCGAATCCGTCCGATATTCCCTTGTGGATCAATTTCTGCTAATCTTTCGTGTACGGCTCTAATTATTTCAGTCTTCCAAAAGCTTCGCAGTTCGTCCGAGAGAAAGTCCAAGCTCTCCTTCTGCTCGGTGTTGGGAGAACTATCAATGGATTGGTTTTCGGGAGTGGACGTGGAAGTAGATGGGGACGAAAATTGTGACGAAGGGGAGAAATAGTCTTTTTCTGTATTTTCTGAGCTTGAGGCATGATTCTCAAGAGAAGTAGAACCAGACGAGGACTCGGGGCGGGAGGAAGACTCCAAGGGAGGAAGACTTATTTCCCCGGATTCTCCGCCTGAATGGACATTCGAATTCGATCCAGAACAAGAAACATTCCAAATCAAAGTGGATAAGGCTGTTGTCACTCCTAAAAAAGCTACAATCTTTTCTAAAATGAAGAAGCGAAAGAGACAACATAAAAAGAAAACTACAATATAAATTAGGAATAATAGAAGAAAACTCTTTTTTTTTTTCGAAAGTAGAATTCGATAAATTATAATTAAAATTACAACAAGCACGAATAAAGGAAGGAGAAATTCTGGGGTGGTCATTATAGCGGTTCCTTCTGATCCTAGAAAACGTCCGAATGCATTTTCTATAAAAACACCGAAAGCACTTCCGAGTAAAGAAAGAAGTCTCATAAGAAAGATGGTCATGGTTCCCTTTTATTGGTTAGGTACAAGAAAGACATAAATTAAGGCCTCACCTTTTCCGTGAGAGATCCGATCTCAGTGGTTTTCCACTTAATCTCCTTCTCAATCGGTAGGGCTCTTGGAGGAAATAGGATCCAGGTTTGTTTTCCAACCCAACGGATCGTAACCTTAGGGCGACCTCCCAACCAAGGTTAGTCACCCCCTCGTCTGGTCGAGAAGAGACTGTGACTCTTCTATTACATTACGGAGAAGTCCATTCTCGTCTGGGATCGATCCCCTTTACTTTAGCCAAGGAAAGCGGGTCAGTTGATTGGCAAGCCGACTGAGAATATAGGCGGTTGATCGGGGGAAAGCTATCGTCCAAGGTTCCCAGAATATGGATATTTAAGGGGTAATGGTAAGATCTTACCGAGTGTGCATCATATCAAGGTGATGGGCCGGGCAGCAATACTGGGTTCGAGGAAGAGACCAGTAGGTTTGAAAGCACTGAGTTACTTACGTTATAGCACAGTCAGGCAGGCTTATACCATTACGCTCACGAGCAGAATCTTTGAA